TACGGAAATGGATCGAGTAATCTCTTCCTTTATCCAAGAAAAAAGGGTATTTATAGTTTGCATGGTCCAATCATTGGTATCGAAAATTTATACAATAAAATTAGGTAGGTTCTTAGTCTAGTATAGTTCCCTATCTATGATTCTGCTATGTACTAAAAGAATTTTATTGTAATGGAATAGAATATAGGAGGAATCGAATCCCTTGTATGAGTAAAAAGAATAAGTACAGTTTTGAATGTTTTGCTTATGTACAAAGTAACAACCAACCATTCTAATTGGATCAGTGAATCATTTTTCAGTCATTCATTGAATGATAAATCACTACAAGTGAGGGAGATACACGATTTAAATAACGGAAAATCAAATATTTTAAAATTGTATCTAGAATGACCGGAAAGGTAGAAACAAGACCGGATATAATTTGATCATTATGAGCAAATCCAAAATCTTTGTAGACAGATCCAATCATTAGTTCCCAACCGTGGGGCGAATGGAATCCTATACATAAATCAGTTACTAAAAGAATGGAAAAGGCTTTGATTGTGTCGCTTAAGTTATATAGAAATTCTTGAACCCAATAGTTAAGAATAACAAGTTCTTCATTACCTAGCATAGAATAACCACTTAGAATAACGAAACAGATCATATTTGTCGAGAAGTGCAAAATCGTATGGATACAATCTTCATTGTGCATCTTGATCAATTGGATCGTTTCGTTGTAGATTCCGATACGAAGCTTTTCTAGATGTGTTCCCGGGTATTCCTTTATCATTTCGTCCAAGAGTAAGAGTTCCTCTAATTCTATGAATTTTTTTAGAATACTCTTTTCTTGAATATCATTCAAAAAAATTTCGGATTGCCTAGTATCCCACCAATTAGTAACCCAAGATTCCAGACTTTTAGTAAATGAGAGAGAGATCCACCAGGGCAAAAATACTATAGATGCAAGATATAGAAGGGGAATGAATGCTCTCTTTTTTGCCATTTTTTCGTCTTTGAATTTTTAATGAACTCACCCCATTCGTTGACGCTATACGATACTAACTAATATTCCTATCAAGGATCAGTTCTATTACAAGTTATCGAGCCCACGAATCTATTCCCCGCTTTTTTTGTGTATGATTCAGCGGTTAGTACTTGAATTTATAAATAATACAGAAATGGAATAAAAAAGAATCCACTTCGAATAAAGAGATTGTTTCCAAATCTATCACTTGCTAAAATTCGAAGAGAGTGACCCCTTTCAATAAAGAAATGCATGAAAGAGCCCCTTCAAGTAACAAATATTATTCAGATTTTGAAACGAAAGAACTCCCTTTCTATCAAAATATCCAATTTTTTAAAAAAAAAAAAAAACGACGCATAGTCCGGGAATAATTGAGAGAATTTTCTGAAGAATATTGTGATTCTGATAAAAAAAATGACTACCAAAACAAGACAAAAAAGCTATCGTTATAAGCATCCCAATCGTTTGGTAATTAAGAAGTACAAAAAGGGATAAAAAGAAAAATTGATTGACAAAACAAAAAAAAAGAGAATCTACAAGATATAATCTCTCTATTGAAAATAAAAAAAAGCATTCATTCTTTTCATTTCAGTTTCAATTCATTTTTTAAAATACTTCAATTGGTACACGCAAGAAATAAGCCAATTCAGCAGCTTTTTGCTCAAGTTCTCGTGGAGTCAAATTCTCATCAGTACGAGTCAAAGGAATAGCGCCATGGCCTCTGATTTCCATATAAAGGACACGACGAGCATAAATACCCTCTTTCACTTCTATTCTGATGGACTGGACGTCTTTCATAAAGAATTGGAGGAAGATGCGACGATTTTTTCCAGGAAATCCCCAACGAAAAATACACACTATTCCTTCTTTTCTATCGAACTGATCATAACCACTACCTACATTCCACGAAATTGTGCACCACAAATAAGAGCTAATAAAGAGACCCGCAATTCCGTAGAAAGACATCACGATCCCCTGTGGAAAAAAAATGATTTGCGTAGGCGGAAATAAAGATATCAAATTTCTACCAAGATAACTGGAAATTCCAACTAATAAAAACCCTAATGAACCTAAAAAAAGGATAAAGGCCCAGCAGAAATTACTTGTTTTTCGAGACCCTGCTATAAGTTCTATCCATATATGTTCTGATCGCCAATTCATACTAGATCTAGTTGCATTTTATTGAAATTGAGAGAATAACCCAAATTAATTTGACTTTTTGTGTGTTTCCGAAATAACTCTCATCAACTAGCACTATTCTGATGTGAACTTTTATTTTAGGAGTAATTCATCGAATTGGTTAGATATAAAATAATAATATCCATTTCGTATGATTTCCTATAGATATCCACATACATATAGATATATTCACTTTACATTTAAGGCATTCGCCCCGATCCCGATTTGATTTCGTTGCAAATAGCTATAATTTATTTACTCATATATCATGTTTACACACGAATAACAATATTTCTTTATGTTCGGGGGAAACCACATCACATATTTTATTCTAAGAAATAGATATCTGTGTTATGGTCTAAGTCTAAATCTTGAAAAAAAAAAACAAAATAGATGAGATTTAGCCCCATCATATCGATATCTAAAAAATCTTGTTTTTTTGAATATGAAGAGATAAAGAAGCCATCGCAATTGCCGGCAATATTAGGCCCACGAAAGGCACAAAAAAAGAGGGTAAATTTGTCATAAAATGGATACCTGGATTTACTATTTTTACCTGTTATTGTTATATTGTTATTTATATTGTTATAAAGGTATCTTATAATCATTATTTATAATTCATATAGAATTATACTAAGCATATCTAAGTGAGTATATGTGATATAATAAAAAATATATAAATATAATAAAATAAGTGCAAGGAATGTCGAACTAAATAAATATAATTTTTCATCTTTCTACATGAAATATATATATATGATAATCGCCTTTTTTATTATCTTGTTTTTGTCTTATAATTTGAATTTCATAAAATGGAATAAAATAAAGAAAGAGTTTCTTACAACTTCCTGAAAAATTTGTTACAATCCGATCCGGGAATAGGGAGTCTTAGTAAAACTGGGGATTCTAAAAAAATATCGAAAGATGCAAGATTCTGTACTTTTCACTTTTAAATTTTCTATATTTGAATTATATACACATAACATAAGAAGAGAACGTGAAATTCGCTTTATTCTCCTTGCCTAATTTTAATTTAGCGGAAGAAGGAATGCATTCTTTTTTTTTGATAGAGGTTTTTACTGATTAGTAATCGGGAATGTCGGTAAAAAAAAATGATCCGCATAATTATTTTTACAATTAAATCTTATGTTATCAAATGCTACCAAGCCAAAATCCGTAGAATGGATTTTGGCTTTGATTTCTATAAACTAAATAACTACTCGTTTTATAAAAAAAAAAATAATAATTTATATTTTGATTAATTAATATATTTTTTTTTTATTAAGGATCCACTTGATTGAATTTTGATTCAGAGAAAAGAAAGCGTGGAGCTGAAATAACTCACTCAGAACGTCTTTTAAAAGATTACGTGGTACGATTAGGTCGAATTGGCCCTTATGGAATAAATATTCAGCCGTTTGTGAGCCCTCAGGTACTGTCGTATTCAATGTTTGTTCAATTACTCTTTTACCCGCAAATGCAATGTAGGCATTGGGTTCGGCAATAATGATATCGCCCAACATACCAAAACTGGCTGTCACCCCACCAGTAGTAGGAGATGTAAGGATTGATACATAGAATAACTTTTTCTTTGATTGATAATCATATAAAGCAGAAGCTATTTTAGCCATTTGCATCAAGCTCAAACTTCCTTCTTGCATGCGTGCTCCTCCGGAAGCACACACTAGAATAAGAGGCAAAAACCGATTGGTAGCATATTCGATCAAACGAGTGATCTTCTCGCCAACTACGGAGCCCATACTACCCCCCATAAACTGAAAATCCATAACCCCAATTGCTATGGGAATACCGTTTAGTTGACCTGTGCCTGTTTGAACAGCCTCAGTTAATCCTGTTTTTCTTTGATAAGAATCAATACGATCTTTGTAAGATTCCTCTTCCAACGGAAATTCAATGGTATCCACAGAGACCATATCTTCATCCATAGGAACCCAAGTACCTGGATCAATCAAAAGTTCTATTCTATCTGAACTACTCATTTTCAAATGATGTCCACAGTGTTCGCAAATATTCATTTTTGATTTCAAAAATTTCTTATAATTTAATCCATAACAATTTTCGCATTGAACCCATAAATGCCTATATTTTTGAGTAAAATCTAGATCATTAGAATTTTCCGTTTCTGTTATAGTTAACTCACTACCAGCCGGACTCGTTTTTATACTTGAACTCTGGGTTTCACTACTATTTCTGCTTTCATCAAAAATGTAACTAGAAATGTAATTGTCATTGTAATTGACAATACCACTTAAAATGTAACTATCAATACAAATTTGAGAACGAAAATAGCTGTCAATACAGCTAGTAATGTGTTTATTCCAACTATATTTAGTATCATATATGTAAGGATCATAGTGGGGATCATCACTATTAGATACACTATTTAGATAACAAAAATTCCGAGAATTAGAAAAAGAGCTTTCTAGTTCACTTAGAAAAGAATGAGCATTGTCAATCTCAAAAATTTGATTTTCAATATCAAAACATATGAAATAACTGTCCCTATTATTATCCCTAACTAAAAAAGTATCATCAGGTACGAAATTATGAATGTCTCTAACGCCGACTAAATGATCAACATTACTGTAACTAGAATTGTCACTATCGCTCCCACTAAGAGTGTTTTTATCTATATCATTTCTAATCGGGTCTTCACTTACACTGGTATTTTCAATAGAACCAAGGCTGCCCATTGATTTACTTAGCCCATACCCGTATTCTAACTCCTTTTTTTTGGACAACATCGAGTTGAACCACCCTTTTTCCATAAAGCCTTGTTGCACATATTTACATG